ATGCTATTTCTTTTTTCGTTTTCTTTGGTTTAGCCAATCTACCATGAAAATTAAAAAGTGGTAAATTCTCTTTGGGTTGATTTTTTTCTAAATGGAAGGTTTCTTCTTCTGCATTTAAAAAGGGAATAAATAAATCAATCAAATTTCGGGAGGCCTCATGAAGTGCTTCTTTAGGAGTTAAACTTCCATTTGTCCATATTTCGAGAAAAAGTAGTTCTTGTTTTTCATTTCCATTCACATAAGAATGAATACTATGATTTGCATTTCGAACAGGCATGAATATAGCATCTATTGGATAACTTACATTTTGAAATTTTTTTGGTGTTTTTATCCGATATCCGCGATTTTTCTCGATTTGTAATTCAATACACAAATTAATTGGTTCTGTTAAGTTAGCTATATGCTGTGTCTTATCAACGATTTCCACGGAAGGTGGTAAGATGATATCGTGAGCAGTTACATATCCAGGACCCTTGATACAAATAGACGCATCACAAGTTCCATACAGATTACTTCTCAATACTATTTCTTTCAAATTCATTAAAATTTCATGTACGGATTCTTGAATGCCCGCTATGGTAGAATATTCATGTGGTATTTTCTCAGATTTTGCGCATGTAATACATGTACCTTCTATTTCTCCAAGCAAAGCTCTTCGTATCGCAATGCCTATTGTATCTGCTTGTCCTCTCAGAAGTGGAGCCAGAATAAATCGTCCATAATAAAGACGCTTACTGTCGGCTCTTGATTCAACACACTTCCACTGTAGTGGCCGAGTAGAAACTATTACTTTCTCTTGAACCATAGTAATATTATTTGATCAAATCATTGAATTATTTATTTCTCTTGAAATACCTTCAATGTTTATTTTTATACACGTCTTTTTTTAGGGGGCCTGCAGCCGTTATGTGGCATAGGGGTTACATCTCGTATAAAACTTAAAAGTATACCACTTCTACGAATAGCCCGTAATGCCGCATCTCTTCCTAGACCCGGGCCTTTTATCATGACTTCTGCTCGTTGCATACCTATACCTTGATCCACTACTGTCCGAATAGCATTTCCTGCTGCGGTTTGAGCGGCAAAGGGGGTCCCTCTTCTTGTACCCTTGAATCCACAAGTACCGGCGGAGGACCAAGAAATTACCCGACCACATACATCTGTAACAGTTACAATAGTATTGTTGAAGCTTGCTTGAACATGAATAACTCCCTTTGGTATTCTACGCGCATTTTTACGTGACCCCATATGTTTATGTCTAGTCTTACGAGAACGAATTCTTGGTATAGGTTTTGCCATATTTTATCATCTCATAAATTTAAGTCAGAGATATGGTATGGATATATCCATTTCATGTCAAAACGGATCCTTTTTTATTTGGACGTTGGGTACCTTAGATTTATAGAGTACCCCTATTTTTTTCTCAAAATTATCCTTGTCTTTGTTTATGTCTGGGGTTGGAACAAATTACTATAATTCGTCTTCGCCTACGGATCAGTCGACATTTTTCACAAATTTTGCGGACGGAGGCTCGTATTTTCATATTTGTCGTTCCTTAACTTAATTCTGAATCTCTTTATTGGAAGAAAATAAAGTTCTTGAAATTTCGAATTGTATCTGCACGAAATAAATGTTGAAATTGTGAAAAACCTCCTAATCACTATCACTAATCATTCTAATCGTTGTTTCAGAGTCAATAAATTATACGGCCTCTGCTCTGGTTGAGGCATAATGACTTGCTGCCTCACTTTTGACGCTATTTACTGCTAGTTCTGTATTATTTATGTAAAAATAAATTATGTCGAATCCGTTTTGAAACATAATTGAGAATCCAATTTTCATTATCTAATCAAATCAAGAGCATACCGTTGGAACGTGATATTGTATCTTCACGATCAGAAATTAAACTGTAATCAACCCGGTTTTGTTCTTTCAATTGTCAATTGGGGTATCAATTAATGTGGGAGACGTAATCCCATTCCTTCTCTTGTGTCACAAATATGAGAGTTCCATATCTAATTGGGATATCATAAAGCTTACCATATATAGCACAAAATTTCTCCACCGATTCTTTCTATTCGAGCCTCTCTGTCTGTCATTATACCTCGAGAAGTAGAAAGAATTACAACCCCCATCCCGCCTAAAATTCTCGGGATTCCTTGATAGTTAGAATAGATTCGTAGACCGGGTCGACTTATCCGTTTTAAATTGAAAATAATTCTATTTGGTCCCGTCCTATTTCTTCTATGTCGTAGGGTTAAAACTAAAAAACATTTGTTGCTTTCCAGATGTTTCCTCATGTTTTCAATAAAACCTTCTCGTAAAAGGATTTTAATAATGTTTTCACCGATTTTAGTATAGGGTATTCGAACTGTTCTTTTTTTATTCATGTCAGCATTTCGTATATAGGTTAGTAGGTTACCAATAGTGTCTTTACTCATAATAAACTAAGATTTTAGTTGTTCCCGAATTTTGATATAATCAACATGCTCTTTTTGAATTATTTCTTAATTTTTAAACATTTATGAATTATTAAAGGCATATACATGAGATACAAACAATCTACTAAATTAACTAAAATCTACGAATTAATCAATTTCATTGAAATACTAGAAACTGTAAAACTGTATTATGTCCTAATCTTATAATACTTCAGGTGCTAATGAAACTATTTTAGTGAAATTTAACTGTCTTAATTCACGGGCAATTGCCCCAAAAATTCGAGTTCCTTTTGGATTTCCTTCTTGATCAATAACAACCGCAGCATTGTCATCATATCGTATTATCATACCATTTTTACGTTTGAGTTCTTTACAAGTACGTACAATTACGGCTCTGATCACTTCTGATCTTTCGAGTGGTGTATTTGGTATTGCTTCCTTAATTACAGCAACAACAACGTCACCAATTTGCGCATATCGTCGATTACTAGCTCCTATAATTCGAATACACATCAATTTTCGGGCTCCGCTGTTATCCGCAACATTCAAATGCGTTTGAGGTTGAATCATATCATTTTTATCTCTTGTTTCAATGCAAAGACGACGTAAAAAAAAAGAAATATTGTTTATTCAAAAGAAAAAAACCATTGGAGGTTTTTTTTTCAGCCTATTTCGTTTGGTTCTACACTCCTATCCTGAAATAATGAATTGAGTTCGTATAGGCATTTTTGATGCCGCTATTGAAATAGCTTTTCTGGCTATATTTTCTGGTACTCCGCTCATTTCATAAAGTATTCTACCTGGTTTAATGACAGCTACCCAATATTCGGGAGATCCTTTTCCTGAACCCATACGTGTTTCTGTAGGTCTTACTGTAACTGGTTTGTCTGGAAATATACGTACCCAAATTTTTCCGCCACGGCGTGCGTTTCGGGTCATTCCTCGCCGTCCTGCTTCTATTTGTCTAGATGTGATCCAAGCAGGTTCAAGCGCTTGAAGGGCATATCGGCCAAAGCAAATATGATTACCTTGAAAAGATATTCCTTTCATTCTTCCTCTATGGTGTTTACGAAATCGGGTTCTTTTGGGGTTATAGTTGATGGTTATTTATTACTTCCATCTCTACTACAGAACTGGACATGATAGTTTCATCTCATCCAGCTCCTCGCGAATGAAATAATTATAAAATAATATACATCTATTATTTCTATTTAATATATGGAAACAATATATTAAATCATACGAGCCTTTGATAATCTATTATAAATTCGTATTTCCTTTTTTTGAGATATAAAAAAAGGCATTCAATCTATAATTTTATAAAATTCGGTTTAGTATAAGGTTTTAACGAATCTTTATTTTGTTTGGCCTTTTATTAGATATTAAATCGACTACAATTTAGAAATCCTAAAAATTTTCGCGGGCGAATATTTACTCAATTTAATATTCAGTTTTATAGGATTAGTTCATGACATTACTTTTTTTGTAGGATTAATTAATGACATGCCTTTTCAGAATAAATGAATTGGTTTTTAGTTTGTTCCGCCATCCTACCCAATGAATCATTAAGATTACTTTGCAAGAGAATCTTATGCAATCACAGGTTCTGTCGTTCCCATCGCTTCGCCATTAATGGTTAGGTCTAAAGTCTACAATGGAGCCCTTAATTACATTTGTTCTTGAGTCAACCCTCTCAGTCTTTATTGACTCAGGGCTCTTGATTTTGTTTCTTTAGTTATAGAACAATTTTTTTTTTAGTTATAGAACAATTTTATTTAATTAGAACTCAATCAGTATTAATGCTTTATTACATTTCCCTTTATTAAATGAATAATTGACCTTACATATTGGAATTCTATATCAGTAATATTTTTCTCTCTTTCTATCACCCTTCCATTTATCCACATACTTTAGTTTCACAACTCATAATCAAATAGTTTTTTCTTGTTTTTTTAAACATTTCAGTTGCTACAATGATATGACCAATATATCATATCGCGACTGATTCCTTATATCCAGATAGTGCGAAAGGATGAGTTGGTTATTAGTTAATACTATGACTCTGGGCTGGTCTTTTTTTTTACTCCAATCCTAAAAAAACCAACGAGTCGCACACTAAGCATAGCAATTATATTGAAAAAAATGATTAATGTAATTTTTATTCAACCTTATAGAATTCTTGTTTTTTGTTTTGATTTAACATACAAAAAAATACAAAAAACAAGAATGAAAGAAATTTTTTCTTATATATATATTCTTATATATATATATATTATATATACCTGATTGATCTAAATATAAATCAAATAAATAACGGTTTTTACTCGTCTACAAATATCCAAATTTTGATACCTAATGCCCCATAGATCGTTCTAACTGTATAGGAACAGTAATCAATTTTAGCTCGAATGGTTTGTAGAGGCACTCTACCTTCCCTAATCCATTCAACACGGGCAATTTCTTTTCCGTCGATACGCCCTGCAATTTGTATTTGAATGCCTTTTGTACCTGCCTGTTCAGTTAATTCAATAGCTTTTTTCATTGCTTTGCGAAATGAAA